ACTAATCGGGGCCAAAACTCCGGAAATTAGAAATGCCAAAATAGGAATAACACTTGATATTATTAGAAATGCCCAGAAAATATCATATTCGTGAAGCAGAAACATAGAAGCACTCCTATTAATGTGGAATATACCGAATTAGTTGATTCAAATTGGAATTCTCAATTCATCCATAACTGCATTAGTCGAAACAACAATTTTGATCAAACCACATAGTTTCGTTTGTTTACTTGTTGTGGGTCATGTATCGTCTCAAGATTCATCCAACGGAATCCCACTTACACTTACTTCGATTCTATTTAGATATGGTGTAGACATATAATGCTATTATACAAATCAAACTCTCTCCTACCTTGCCTCGGGTTTTCTATCAAACAAAAAAAGGAATTAAGGAATTTTTTTTAAAGAATATTTTAAATAATATGAATTGAAATTGAAATAATATTCAAACAATATTATTCAAATAAGATTAAATGAAATATTAAACATAAAGAATTTCAATATTCTATTAATATAATAGAGCCAAAGAGGAGGTCTGGCCCATTTTTTCTCTCTCTCTCTTTTTTTTTTTTTTCTTAGTGATTTAGAATATAGTCAGTAGTCAGATGTAATAGAATTTCTAGGAATTTCCATCTCGGGATTTATGGTATATTCTACGTGGCTGTGTTGGTGTATTCTTTTCATTAAGATCCGGATAGAGGATTATTGTTTCTATTGATTTGATACGGATACGAAAACGGAATGCATCGACCGATTCGATTCTCTCTCCCTGTCCCAGATTTATACTTAATTGATTTGATTCAATCCATTGAATTGTGAGGAACCCTTACATATAAAAACTCATGGGTTCCTATACCCAAATTAGGAAACTTTGGACCTGTACTACCCCGGCCCCGGCTTTACCCCCGAGTTAGAAGTCTTGAAAGAATCATTTCAGACCCATTTCTAGGACTAAAGATCGTGATTTGGAATGACTCGAAATACTTATTTATTTAATGTAATAATAACACCTAGCAGGACCAACCAACGAGTTAGGTTTCGTGACAACAAAAAACGTTTCTTTTGAAGCAAACCTACAAAATGGGGCATAGTTTAATGGTAGAGTCGGCTGAATCGTAAATGATTTACAGAAGATACTTCGAATGGAATCATGCGTTGTCGAACGATTCGATAGACAAAATCTCCCCATCCCAAAACCAACTCATAGAACATAGAAATAGAAGAGGGTGCGTTGATACATTTAGGACCAATTCATTGTCTCTAAAACAATGAATTGGGATTGTTGTTCTGCCAAAAGGCGATACGTCGGGGGATTCCTAACTCATCCAAGTTCAAATGGGCCCTAATCTTTTTAGATAAAGTCTGCATTGGTAGAATTGGAATGATGAACAAATTGGATTGGGTAAATTGGAATAAAAAAAAATAAGTTATAAGTTTAAGTATTGTACAGAAAAACGACTACTTGCTTTGCTAAGCCGGTTATACGAAGAAAAGCCTATTGTACAATGAAACTTACCAAAGAGCTTCGTTTTTGAAACTCTGGCTTTTCTACAAATACAAGAACAAGAATAGGTTCTAGATAATGTGAATTACTATTAGATTGAATTTGGGTTTGATTTGGTTGGGTCAGGTTGGAGTTTTTCTTGAGCCAGGCTCATGTTATGATTTTGACTTCATAAATTGACTTGGGTATACCAAAGCAAAGGTGTATCACTAAATCTTGGATCATGGACAAATAAAAGAGGAAAAAGGCCGTATGTCATTCACAGACGAAGATTAATGAAGAAGAATGGGTTTGTTTATCCGAGATTTGAAAATACCGATCCGATTGGATCCATTGGAATAAATTATTGTTTTCAAGCCCCGAGGGATCTCCGTGATCCTGTGGGAATGATTCCATTTCTATGGAACAATCAACCGGCCGGTCACACGCACTAATTAGGAAATGAATACAAAAATGTATAGGGCTATACGGACTCGAACCGTAGACCTTCTCGGTAAAACAGATCAAACTTATTATTATCGAAATGATTCGAACTGTTTCAAAGACCCAACATGCGTTTTTTTTTGCATTGGGCTCTTTCATTAACTGATAAAAAGATCGGCTAGTCTACCATATTTTTTCTTGACAGGAAGATAACGAGATGGCTCCATGCGCTCGGATTCATTATTTGAATTCTGATCCGGGAGCAATACCAAAGTGTTTCAAAGAAGGGTTACCCTGACGTAGGTCTGCCTCCGGCCTAGATCAACCTAAGTTAAATGGAGTCTCTATCAATCCGCCCCAAGAGTCAAATATGATACTTCATACACCTTAAAGTTCATAGGACGAAAAGAGGTTATTTTGAGGTCCTTATCCTCATTATGCCTAGCATTGAAGGGCCTGGGTATTCACCTTATCAATGATCAAACCAATGATGGGTTCTATTTGGTACCTGAATTGGCACCTGAATCGGACCGAACAAAATATTTGTCAGGCTATTGTTCTCTTGTTCCCTCG